TATGATTCAGAGTATCATTTCCTATTTGATCCCTTTGAATTTCATATTCGAAGTTGCGATCGGATCTATTCATTAAAAAGAATCGATTCGATACACTTCTTATGTACCCATAGGTGTTATATTGGATTTGCATCAGATTTCGGATCAATCTATATTGATTGACTGCCTCCATTATGTTGTTGCTAGCAAATACCGCCGTTTTTATTTTTGGATCTTCCAAATAATTCCCGCAGTAGATCCGGACCAATTTTTTTCTGATCCTTCGATAAAAAGATTCATTCTCTTCATAAAAAAGAGGAGGTAGAATCAATAAAGATTTTTTTTTCGATTCATCTCTGGAGTTGAATACCTTATTCAAGAATTTTTTTTGATCTAACCCGTAGGAATCAATAGAAAAGGCAAATCTCCTATGATACACCAGATCCGGCCCGGTTATTGATAGAGTGAATAGATCTGCCATTTCTTGAAATCTCTCTTCTGATTCAAAATCATGGTGTAACGTGTATCCCCCCTTGTTCCGGCCATGGAATAGATGAAATAAATAAAAAAATGGATTTTTGTTCAAGAATGAAATCTTATTGGAACTGTCCATATCCGGTGCATCCTTCGGAACCATATCAGATCCCGGATCTGATGAAATAGGATGAATTGAGACGGTATTTTGTAAATACGTAATTATCTTGAATATATCAACCATTTCTTTATTTTCCGATCGCCTGGAAAGAACAAAAGAAACATCCTGTTTTTTCTTCAAAAATTTCTGATCTCTAGTGGACCTCTCAGTAGGATTCGAACCCAGATGAAGTTCTGACCATCTGTCAGAGAAAAAAGAACGAATTGATCTTGTAGGATTCCCAAGAAATTCTGCGATTTCTTCCGGAAGCAGATGATTATTCATCTGCTTCTCACGTTCCGCGAATAGCCGGGACATTGAGGAAGATCCAAAAAGGCATTTCGGGAATCGATCTGATTCTATCTCTGTTCCTTCCGTTTGAAGAAAGGAAGGATCCCAAAGAATCGATCTTTCTTTTTGAATATTTGACAATGCATTCCGTACCTTGCTAAAAAACCGATCCTTGTTTACCAACCACACATTGTCTAACCAAATCAAATTCTCTCTCGATACGTTCCTCAAAAAATCCGATTCGTGCTGATTCTTTCCCCAACTAACGAAGAGATCTTGGTGGAATTGCCACATATGAAATTGAGCACAATTTTGCAAAGAAATATCCCACTTGTTTCTCGAGAAGAGATGGGAAACATGCTCAATATAATTTGATTGAATAGTTGCCTCAGCTCCTTGTTGTTTGAAGAACCCCCCCCCTTCAATTGGTCTTTTTTCACGAAAAGCAGACATGAGATAACAAATCAAGTCTTTCCCTAAGACTTCGAATAGCTGTCCCGAATTCAAGTTGAGTATGTTTCGCTTCTTCCTCGGAGAAAGACGATCAAACAATTCCCAATCATGGTCCTTGCGGATCATATCATCCGTATAGGATAAAAAAAGAAACTCCAGATATTTGCTATCTTTCTCTTTGAATGAGATCTCAATTCCAACTACGGTTTTATTAGATACCTTACAACTAGAATCCCTCTTTTTTCCGATCCGGTTCCTCCACCACCGCGAACCCCGGTTAGATTCAGGCATGATACACTTTTTATTTATTGGGAGAACCCAAGTACTCTCTTGCGAATCCATGAAACAACTCTCAGAAATATTTTTCCCTTTTGGAAGATACAGGGGCGAAACAATCAACCTATTGATATTGCAAGACCAAAAAGATTCTTCCAATGTCTCATTTCTGGGTCCAATGGAATTCATAGGTATAGGAAGAAGCCCCATCAAATAGAGATTTTTTCTTTCGACAATCTTTCGATTGTTAATACGAGATATAAGGACCGCTACTACAAGCAGTATTATACCTTTGATCGTGAAATATCGATTGCTTCTTGAACCCTGTGAATCACGTGAAAGTAGGATACTCCAAATTCGGGGGTCAAAGAGTTTCATAAAACGTTCTTGGTGGAAAAGAATGTGAGTGAAAGATCCCACTGAATCGAATTTGGTCCATGAATCTAAGAAATAGTGAGAATTCTTGATCTCTCTCAATATCTCTCTCAATTCGAAGATCCAGGATTTGAATTGATGTCCTCTCATTGATTCCTCCTAAAGATTTCATTTCAATTGGAATTTGGTTATTTACGATGTACGATGATCCCTGTTAAGCATCCATGGCTGAATGGTTAAAGCGCCCAACTCATAATTGGCAAATTCGTAGGTTCAATTCCTGCTGGATGCACGCCAATGGGAACGTTCAATAAGTCTATTAGAATTGGCTCTGTATCAATGGAATCTCATCATCCATACATACCGAATTGGTATGGTATATTCATACCATAACATATGAACAGTAAGAACTAGAATTCTTATTGATACTGGAACTCATAGGGAAGAAAATGGATTTATGGATGGAATCAAATATGCAGTATTTACAGAAAA